GAACAGAGTCGAGAAAATAATCTTTTTTTTTTTTTTACAATAAAAATTACAATAAAAAAAAAAAAATAGATTATCAATCGATTTTATAATAATGCAAGGATTACCGGTAATCTGCCTTGCTATCACTATGATATCCATATAGATATCAATATATTACTTGTGACTTTCTTTGTTACAAAACACTAATTTTAATCTAAAATTGAAATGATTAAAATGAAATCATAAGAAGGAATATCTAAGCTACCCGCTTGATTTCCATGGGATTGTAGTTCAATTGGTCAGAGCACCGCCCTGTCAAGGCGGAAGCTGCGGGTTCGAGCCCCGTCAGTCCCGGCGGATTCAATAAAAAAAAAAGACATAAACTCCCCCTTTTTTTTCTGGGCAAGGGGATCAAAATGATTTCGGTTATCTTTTTGTTTTATTTTTGTTTTTTCATCAAGCAAAATAAAGGGCTATTTCTATAGCACCAATTTAGAGACATATATAAATTAGTATAATTATTATTATTGAGAGCATTCAACACTTCAAGAACGAGATACTGTATGGGGTTTCTTCTTTTTGTCAATTAATCTCCCATTAACTCGTGTAGGAAAATGAAATAGGATAGCGTATAATACGTTTGCCAAGAGTACCTATATATACTTTTGTTTCTATGAAGTCAAGGAAGTGAAAATAGTTCGAATCCAACCAAGGAAAGAGGATATTTAAAAAATAAAGATCAAATTAGTCTTCCCTAATGAATATGCTCTTTTTAAAGATTAGAGTCGATGTCGAAGAAAAACTCGTAAGAAAATTTAACTAGTTAATTTTTTGGAATTTTTTAGTTTTTTTACCGGGACTCGTCTTTATCACATTCGCTTTGTTTTCCAAAAAGATCATAGACCCTTATAAATTTCAATTTGAAATTTCGTACTTGTTTTCTCTATTTGATTTCTATTGTTTATTTAAGGTTCTTTAGAAACTTTGTTGTAAACAATCGAAGTAGAAAAGGTTTTTTATGATATTTCATCAGATGATTGGACAAGGAAAGTAAAGTACTAGGTTGTAGAAAAGAAAGTGGTGAAACAGAATCATAAATAAATATTTTTTTATTGGATCAGGAATCTCATTATTTATTCGGTGTGGATAAAAGATCTTCCTATGTTATACTATTAAATTCTTGACGATGAATCGATTTTATAGCTCCGATATTGTTATTCATGATATTTCTTTCATTCGATATCATCGAAATCTAATTCATCTGAGTGAGTTTACAAGCGAAAGATTTCTCATCTCTATGGGATTAAATCCCGAGATATTCCAAAGAAAAAAATAAATAAATAATAAACGATTAAATTATGGAAGTCAATATTCTTGCATTTATTGCTACTGCACTCTTCATTCTCGTTCCTACTGCTTTTTTGCTTATAATTTACGTAAAAACGGTTAGTCAAAATAATTAATTTGAATACAATTTGACTATCAATGAAAAAAAAAGATGTCAATTTCTCGTCTTAAATGAAAGGAATGCATTAGATTCAGTAGTATCCTAAGGGGTCCGCTAGTATGGTAGAAAGAGATCTCTTTCTACCATACTAGCCATTATGGTTATTGTAATGTATATTATGGTTATTGTAATGTATATTATGGTTATTGTAATGTATAAAGATACAAGTGAAATATCTTAATATAAAGGAATCCACCCATATCTCTCTTTTTCTTTATAAATGTAAATATAAATGAAATAGAATATGAAATGTATGTACATACTTTCTCAATTTCATTTGTTTGTTTGATCCCTTTAATACGGATAATCCGAATTCGATGGAAACCTCTTGAGATTTCGAAAAGGGGTTATCCCATGAATGGTTAACGGTGTAAACCCTGATATAAAAATATCAAATGAGTCAATAAAACAAAACATAAATCCAATTTCTAAAAAAAAATCTTAAAAAAAAATTGCCGGCCGGTCTAGAAAACTAAAACAATTGATACAGGTTGATAGAGTTTGATTATTATCGCAATTAGGAGTACTTCTAGAGTCCACTTCTTCCCCACACGACGAGAGAGAGGGAAAATGTAAAAACTACCATTAAACCAGCCCATGCGAGACTTACTATATCCATGTGAATTCTGTCCCCTATGAATATGAAGAAACTTTTCCATTATTGTTCACTAATAATAGTGAAATCACTGGTACAGAGTCAAAAAAAGGGAGAGATATTTGGTCACCATTGATGAACTACTCCAAAAAATCCACTTATCTTATAATGAGTTATTCTTAATTATATTATAGAATTTCTAGTAGAATCGACAAGATGTAAACACAAGTAAACAGATACTTTTCGAAGTATCCAAGGAATCGGACTCATATGTAGAAAGAATAGTATTTTTTCTTTCTTTTATGGTTTTTTATTTTGAAGTAAAACGAAAGGCAATTCTTCATCTAATCTAATATTGATTGAATGTCTGAGCATTCCGAGACTTTCATGAGTCGATATCCAAAGTATCTTAGGTCCTT